CTAGATACATCTATTTAATTTAATGAAATTATGGGCCTATTCGGAATATATTCAATATTCAATCAACCTCTTTCATCTTTTATTTTTCGTTTTTTTGTAAATCAATTGCGAAATGTTTTTCTATAGTGTCCAATATTTGTTTTGCGTCTTCTATGCGAAAATGCTCAATTTTAATAAGATCTTCTTGACTCTTATTCAAAAGGTCCAATAATGTATGTATATTGGACTTTTTGAGGCAATTATAGATCCTAGGTGGCAATTCTAATTGATCAATAAAAATATATTTCAATGCTTTTTTTATTTTGTTTTTACTTAGTTCAGTCAATCTATTGTGAAAGGTAAAAAGGGGTAAAGAAACTTTGTGTTGATTGTCCTCTAAATGTAAGTTTTCTTCTTCCGCATGTAGAAAAGGAATAAATAAATCAATTAAATTCCGGGAGGCTTCATAAAGGGCTTCTTTCGGAGTTAAACTTCCATTTGTCCATATTTCGAGAAAGAGTATCTCTTGGTTTTCATTCCCATAAGAATGAATACTATGATTCACGTTTCGAACAGGCATGAATAGAGCATCTATAGGGTAACTTCCATCTTGAAAGTTATTTGGCGCTTTTATACGATATCCGCGATTTCTCTCGAGTTGTAATCCAATACACAAATCAATTGGTTCTGTCAAGCTAGCTATATGCTGTGTATTGTCAACTATTTCGACATAAGGTGGCAAGATGATATCTTGAGCAGTTACACATCTAGGGCCCCTAACACAAATAGACGCCTCACAAGTTCCATATAGATTACTTCTCAATACAATTTCTTTCAAATTCATTAAAATTTCGTGTACTGATTCTTGAATACCTACTATGGTAGAGTATTCATGTGGTATTTTCTCAAATTTTGCACGTGTGATACATGTTCCTTCTATTTCTCCAAGCAAAGCTCTTCGCATCGCAACGCCTATTGTGTCAGCTTGACCTTTCATCAGTGGAGAGAGAATAAAGCGCCCATAATAAAGACATTTACTATCTGTTCTTGATTCAACACACTTCCACTGCAGTGTACGGGTAGATACTCTTATTTTCTCTCGAACCATAGTAATATTATAAAATATTGATCATATTTTTGAATCATTTATTTCTCTTGAAATTTCTTCAATTTTTATTTCTACACACGTCTTTTTTTAGGAGGCCTACAGCCATTATGCGGCATAGGGGTTACGTCTAGCACGAACCTTACTCGTACACCACTTCTACGAATAGCCCGTAATGCTCCATCCCTTCCGAGACCGGTACCCTTTATCCTGACTTCTGCTCGTTGCATACCCTGCCCTACCACTGGACGTATAGCACTTCCCGCCGCGGTTTGAGCCGCAAAGGGTGTCCCTCTTTTTGCACCCCTGAATCCACAAGTACCGGCGGAAGCCCAAGAAACCACCCGACCCCCTACATCCGTAACAGTCACAATGGTATTGTGGAAACCTGCTTGAACATGAATAACGCCCTTTGGTATTTTACGTGCAGCAGTCTTACGCGAACGAATACGACGCCGCCGATAAACAATTCTTGGTCCGTGTTTTGCCATATTTTATCATCTCATAAATATGAGTCAGAGATATATGGATATATCCATTTCATGTCAAAACAAATCCTTCATTTTTTTTTACGGAAATCAAATCTTTTACAAAATTCCTTTTATTTTTAGTAGAATAATTATCCTTGTCGTTGTTTATGTTTTGAGTTAGAACAAATTACTGTAATTCGTCCTCGTCTGCGGATCAGACGACATTTTTCACAAATTTTACGAACAGAGGCCCCTTTTTTCATATTTGTCATTCCTTACTTTAATTCCGAGTCTATTTCTTGGAAGAAAATAAGTTTCTTGAAATTTTGAACCTCGAATTGTATTCTCATGGGAAGGAATGTTGAAGTTGAAAAACCACTTAGTCCTTTGAATCATCCGAATCATCTGAATCGTTGTGGGGGAATCTATAAATTATACGGCCTTTGGTTAAATCATAAGGGCTTATTTCAATCTTAACCCTATCTCCCGGTAGGATTCGTATAGAATTACGTCGTATCTTTCCTGAAATATAACCTAGAACTACCTTTTCGTTATCTAAACGAACGTGGAACATAGCATTAGGAAATGATTGAATAACCAATCCTTCTACTATCCATTTTTGTTCTTTCATTCCAAGCAAAACCTCCTTAAGGTACCAACTAATAGGGGGAAGAGAATAGATATGCTCGTTCTATCACAAATAAGAAATTTTTGATCTAACTCGGATATCAGAAGGATTACCATATATAACATAAAATTTCTCCACCAATTCCTTCTAGTCGAGCTTCCCGATCCGTCATTATACCTCGAGAGGTAGAAAGAATTACAATTCCCATTCCACTTAAAATTCTAGGAATTCGTTGATAGTTAGAATAGATTCGTAGACCAGGCCGACTGACTCTTTTTAAATTTAAAGTATTTCTATATGGTCCTTTCCTATTTCTTCTATGTCGCAGAGTTAAAACCAAAAAATATTTGTTTCTTTCTTGGTGTTTTCTCGCATTTTCAATAAAGCCTTCTCGTAAAAGTATTTTAACAATGCTTTCGGTGATGTTAGTAGATGCTATTCGAACTGTTCCTTTTCTATTCATGTCAGCATTTCGTATAGAGGTTATTATATCAGCAATAGTGTCCCTACCCATGATAAACTAAAATCAGTGGTGTCTCCGAATTTTTATATAATCAACATGCTTTTTTTATTAGTTTATTTTTTTTATGAATTAAAAAAAATAAAAAAAAAAATTCAAAATGAAAGGTATATACGTGATACACAATCTACAATTTCATTCAAATATCCTACTTCTCATCTTATAATACCTCAGGAGCTAATGAAAGTATTTTAGGAAATTTTTTTTTCAATTCCAGGGCAATCGCACCAAAAACTCTACTTCCTTTTGGATTTCCTTTTTGATCAATGATAACTGCAGCATTGTCATCATATCGTATTAGCAGACCATTGTCGCGTTTGAGTTCTTTACAGGTACGTACAATTACAGCTCTGATCACTTCTGATCTTTCTAAGCGCGTACTTGGTATTGCTTTTTTGATCACAGCAACAATAACGTCACCAATACGAGCATATCGACAATTGCTAGCTCCTATGATTCGAATACACATTAATTTTCGAGCCCCGCTGTTGTCTGCTACATTCAAATGGGTCTGAGGTTGAATCATATCTTCTTTTTATCTGTTCTTTCAATAAATGCAAACAAACAAGGGGCGAAAAAGAAAAAGAAATATTGTTTGCCAAAAATAAAAAGTAAAAAGAATCTACGGTTGTTTTTATCCCCAAGATCTATTTCCTTTGGTTCTACATTCCTATCCTGAAATAATGAATTGAGTTCGTACAGGCATTTTAGATGCCGCTATCGAGATAGCCCTTCGGGCTATATTTTCTGATACTCCGCTTATTTCATAAAGTATTCGACCGGGTTTGACAACAACTACCCAATATCGGGAGGATCCTTTCCCCGAACCCATACGGCTTTCCGCAGATTTTACTGTAACTGGTTTGTCTGGAAATATACGTACCCATATTTTTCCACTGCGGCGTGCATTTCGCGTCATTGCTCGCCGACCTGCTTCTATTTGTCTAGACGTGATCCAAGCAGGTTCAAGTGCCTGAAGAGCATATCTTCCGAAACAAATACGATTCCCCCGATAAGATATTCCCTTCATTCTTCCTCTATGTTGTTTACAGAATCTGGTTCTTTTGGGGTTATAGTTGATGGTTTTTTCTTAATTCCACCTCTACTACAGAACCGGACGTGAGAGTTTCTTCTCATCCGGCTCCTCGCGAATGAAAAAATTTCAATTAAAATTGAATATGAATATTTAAAAATTGAATTCGAATTAGAATAGAATTCTAAATTAATATATAGATTAATATATTCTAAATTTGAAAATGAATAAAAATGAATAATAAAAATGAATAGAATAATAATATTGAATTAAGTAAGATATACATTTAATAATACACTAAATCAATAGATTCTTTGATATTCATCTAATTTATTAGATATTTTTATATTAGGATATATAAGGAAATTTGAAATATATTATATATAGTTTGTCTATATTTTTTTGTATAGATATATTTTATTAGATTGCATTGCTAAAATAAAATGTGAGCAATTTAATAAAAAAGGAATTTTCGCGGGCGAATATTTACTCTTTCAATATCTATTTTAGTTTTATAGGATTAGTTTATCACTTTTCAGAATAGATGAATTGGTCTATGGTTCGTTCCGCCATCCTTCCCAATGAATCATTAGGATTCTTTTTCAAATGAATCTTCTGTATTCATGGATTACATCGTTCCCATCGCTTCTTGATTAATGATTAGGTCTGAATTCTACAATGGAGCCCTTAATGAACTTTGTTCTTGAGCCAACCCTCTTAGTCTTTATTGGCCGGAGGCTCTTACTTTTTTCTTTTTTCTATGAATAGATTCATATCAGATAATTATGTGTGAATCTGTATTCATGCTTTATTACATTGTCTTTTATGATATGATTCAAAGACCTTACATAGTGGAATCGTATATCATTTAGATTCATTTTTTTTTTCTTTCTTTCGCCTTTCCATTTATCCGCATCCCCCTCCTTTAATGTATATTTTTCTTTTTTTTTTTCTTTTGCTTGACAACTCATTTGATTTCTTGTTTATGAAAAAAAAAAATTCAGTTGCTGCAATGATAGGACCAAAATATCCTATCTTGACTGCTTCTTTGGATCCAGATAATGTGATGCGATGAGTTGGTTATTAGTTCTATAGTTATTAGTTCATACTTCATACTATGGGCTCTTACTTTTTTTCGTATTAATTCTAACAAAAACCAACGAGTCACACACTAAGCATAGCAATTCTATCAAAAGAAGAGGTCAATCGAATTTTTATTCAACCTTATATAATATAGAATTAAAAATGAGAATTGTTTTGATGGAAATTTGATGGAAAAAAGGCTGTCATTCTTTGTTCTATCGTTAAATCAAAACAGAAAGATAAGTCAAGTAAAGGCTTATTATTTCTCGTCTATAAATATCCAAATTTTGATACCCAATACCCCATAGATAGTTCGAAACGTATAGGCGTAATAATCAATTTTCGCGCGAATGGTTTGTAGGGGAACCCTACCCTTTCTTATCCAGTCAACACGTGCCTTATCTTTTCCACCGAGACGGCCCGCGATTTGTATTTTAATTCCTTTTGCCCCGGCTTGTTTGCCTAATTCAATAGCCTTTTTCATTGCTTTTCGAAAGAATACCCTATTTTTTAATTGTACGGCTATAAATTCTGCAAGAATTTTAGGGTGTCCATAAGGTTTTGCAATTTGTTTAATAGTAATGTTGAGTTTTCGGTTCACACAATTCAATTCTTTTTGTACGTTTATTTTGAGGTCTTCGACCGCTCGCGGTCTATTTTTTATTAATAATTTGGGAAATCCCATATAGATGATAACCTGTATCAGATCGATTCTTTTTTGAATTTCGATACGTGCAATTCCTTCGCCATATAGCGATGTTCTTGTATTTTTTTCTACATAATTTTTGATACAATTCCGTATTTTTTGATCTTCTTGTAGACCTTCAGAATAATTTTTTGGTTGTTCAAACCAAAGGGAATAATGATCTTGGGTTGTACCAAGTCTGAAACCAAGTGGATTTATTTTTTGTGCCATATTAGTAAAGTTTTAGCTCTCCTTTTATTAACAGTCTTAAAAGTAAGTCGTCAAACTTTCTTAAAGTTGAAGAGTTCACTGCAGCCCAAACTTGTTGTATATCTTCTTTTGAAAACGTGTGTATATTTTTTCTAAATTCTTCCATGAAGAATGTATCTTGTAATACAATAGTTATGTGACAAGTAGGTCTTTTTATCAGATAATTACGTCCTTTAGCTCGGGGTTTTAATTTTTTTATGGTAGTTCCTTTGTTAACTTCGACTTTCCTAATCATTAACTCTGTTTTGTTGGAACCCTTATTGTGCCTAGCATTTGCTGCCGCAGAATAAATCAATTTAAAGATGGGATAACATGCTCTATAGGGCATGAATTCTAATATCATAAGTGCTTCTTCGTAGGAACGCCCACGGATCTGATCAATTACCCTGCGTGCTTTGTCAGCAGACATTCTTATATATCGACCAAAAGCATATATTCCCCTTCTCCTATTCAGTTCGCTTAATTCATCGTTCTCTTCTTGCCTTGACTTTTTTATGATTCCCATTAAAGTTTACCTCCTATTAATGAACAATAAATATCTGTATTTTTTATATTAACTTAACGACGAGATTTATTATCGTTTTTTTCCTGCCCTCGTAAATGGAAAGTCGGTACAAATTCTCCCAATTTATAACCTACCATACGACTCTTTATGTAAATAGGCAAGTGTTCTTTTCCATTATAGATAGCAATTGTGTGTCTAACCATTGCGGGTATAATAGTAGATGCTCGAGACCAAGTTACAATTATTTCTTTTTCCTCCTTTGTGTTAAGCTTATCAATTTTTCTTAATAAATGATTCGCTACAAAAGGATTTTTTGTTCGTGAACGTGTCACAGTTAATTACTCCTATTTTTTTTTATCAATGTAAAGACAAAGAAACTAATTCCTATTTACTACGTCGACGAATAATAAAATTATCACTATATTTATTCCTTTTTCTACTTCTTCTTCCAAGTGCAGGATAACCCCAAGGGGTTGTGGGGTTTTTTCTACCAATGGGGGCCCTCCCTTCACCACCCCCATGGGGATGGTCTACAGGGTTCATAACTACTCCTCTTACTACAGGACGCTTACCTAGCCAACGCTTAGATCCGGCTCTACCCAAACTTTTATGTTTAACTCCAACATTCCCCACTTGTCCGACTGTTGCTGAGCAGTTTTTGGATATCAAACGGACCTCCCCAGAAGGTAATTTTAATGTGGCCGATTTCCCCTCTTTTGCAATCAGTTTTGCTACAGCACCCGCTGCTCTAGCTAATTGTCCACCCTTCCCAAGTGTGATTTCTATGTTATGTATGGCTGTGCCTAAGGGCATATCGGTCAAAGGTAGGGCATTCCCCATTTTTATAGGAACTTCTGTACCAGAAACAATGGTATCTCCAATTATAGCCCCTCTGGGATGTAAAATATATCTTTTCTCACCATCCCCATAGTGTATGAGACAAATGTATGCATTTCGATTAGGATCGTATTCTATGGTTACGATTCTACCATATATGTCTTTTTCATTATTCCGTCGAAAATCGATTTTACGGTATAGACGCTTATGGCCTCCCCCTCTATGCCTTGCGGTAATGATTCCTCTGGCATTACGACCTTTACCACAACGACGCTGTCCATAGATCAATTTATTTCGTGGATTGGATTTCACTTGATTGTCTACGGCTCCGTTGCGTGTGCTCGGGGTAGAAGTTTTGTATAAATGTACGGCCATGCTATTAAGT